TTAGCTGAGGAGTGGGGCCGTCTATCGATCCATTGGGAAGTGAGAAAAAAGGTGGAATTGAGCCCTATTAAGTCACGTAAGGGGGAGGGCATCAAGGAATAGATAGGAATGACTCACCCTACCCTTCCTTCTCCCAGTTACTGCCTATAACGAGTTAGTTACCGGGTCATAAGCATGTGATAGGTTTGGTTTTCTATAGATTCAGTACCCCTTTCATTTGGTAGCCTCTTTTCCCGACTAGGAAAGAGAACTTTCTGGCAACAGGATCCACTCGAATCAGTCCTCCAGTATCTCCGGTTTCGGGATAAGATAGGCTTCTTTACCCACCCGAGGAGTTTACTTCTCGACCGATAGGAGAACGGCAGCATATTCGACCATTGATCGGAGGGAACTGGAAGATCTTTCCTATGAAGGTGGGAATGAAAGGAATGCACCAGCTTCTGCCGATCCTCCCCCGATAGAAAATAGCCCTTTATCCCCCTTTTCTGGAGAGTCTAGAAGATGCGGAAAGAAGAGTTAGTTATCAACCGCCCGGGATCGCCCTATTTGAAATAGTTGAAAGGGCTTTGAAGTGCTTGTTCTTCTTTTAATTGAAGTAGAGGGGATGTATATCGTAATGTATATTTCTTGGCTCTAATCCTCTTTCATGGGACACCAAGAAAGAAAGCAAGACTTCTGCTTTCGATAACTAAGATTTACTGCTTCAACCCGGTATTCTACGATCTTTTTTGGGTCAATGTCTACGTTTGCTGTAGGTGCTTCACCCTGAGGCAATGCCAATCTCGAAATGCTATCAGCTTGGCTTCAAGGGGAACTGAAAAGTGAGGGCAATTGGCTTCATTGCAGATAACTAAATAACCTCTCTGCGAAGCCCGGTCTTCCCTTCTCGCCCAACGGCCTATTAGAGCTATGCGTGAGAAAATTAAAAAATCCCATTCCCTTTTCATTTCGTTTGTGAGGAAAGACCTCGCCCCCTCTTTTTCTTCCAATTCCAAGAGGACGGTCGAAAGTCTCTTCGGGATAGGCGAGTTGACGGTGTGTCTTCAAGAGCAATCGAAAACGATAATAACCCATGATCCCATATATATATGTCGAAAAAGCTTTTGAAAGTGGTGACGGCTAGACATGGTGTGGTGTAGTTTACTTGCTTACTCGAAAGAGTAAGGGGCGTAGCGTTCGTTTACTTATGTTTGAAAGAAGGAAAAGATATGGGCATATTGGTTACCTCCAATCACTTCTTATTGATGATCAGTTGATGAAGGCTGCTATCCAAAAAATGGATAGCCTCACTATAGGTGCTTCACTTTTGGCTCACTCGATCTGACTCCCACTATGGAGGAAGATTCTGTCTTACTTAATATACCATCGCTTCTTCCTGAAAAGCTTCATTGGCATGAACCAAGGGCAGGATCAGGATTCAAAAAGAAACTCGCACAGATGATGGGAATGCAAGCAAAGGCAATTGACCCATACGTGAAAGAAAAGGGTGAGGGGCACGTCTGGGGATTTGTTACTCACTTTCATTCAATTGCACTCTAATGATGAAGCAGGGATGGATATGATGGCTTTAGCAATCTACGGGCTGGTGATTTTCCCTAAAGCTCTAGGATATGTGGATGGTCGGGTTATATATATATTATATCAGCTCAAGCATGGAGTCAATCCCATACCTGTTTTCCTTGCAGAACTGAGGAATAAGAGCTTATTCTACTCGAGTTCGCCACAGAACCCATCTCTAGAACCGAAGCCAAGGCCCAAGTTCAACCTTCACCACGTGAACGCTACAAGCTAGTCTCATCCTTATGCCCTATCCTTTATATCTATATGTTGATTGATGCCCTCAGGTTCCTTCTCTTCTTTTAAGGACATTAGCAAGAAGCGCTTAACTTAAGGAGATTGCGCCGGCTTCTTTCCCTAAAAAAGAAGTTAATCTGGAAGTGACTCCGCTAAGGCCCTAAAGGCCTTTCTTTTCTAGGCTTTCTAGCCCTAGAAATCAGTCCACTAGAAAGGGATGCGTGAAAAAGAAGAGAATCTAGTGAAAGCAGAACCAGCGCTTAAGAAAGAGTAGGAAAAGTTGGCACGTCTTTAACTTGGCTACGAAACTAGGCTATTCTTCCCCTCTCGAAAGAAAATGCTTTCATCTAAGATCTCCCCTGAGCCTGCTAACTCAACTCTTCTTTCTTAGCAATGATCTGTTATCAATGAATTTCTTCCTTACCGGAATTCGGAGGGAACCCTTAGGTTTTCGGGGCATCTTTCGCTTGACTTTTGTGTTGCGAGTGTATGCGTCCACCACGGTCAGGGCTATCACAGGTATCTTGTACCTAGTTAAGGTGCAGCTTTGTTTGGTCTTGATTCTAGACTAGACTGGAAATAACCCTATGACTGACCTAGCAACAATTTGATGTTGATTCGGGAAAAGCAGAATCCGCGGGATAAAATGGATCCTTTTGTTCAGGAGAAACTTGATATGTTAGTTCGGAACTAACTGGATATGCTGATGAGGTTGTTTACAATGCTTCGAGAGAGGTCGGTACGGAAAGAATTGAGTGATTCACCTAACACTTCAAAGCGTTACCGGTTGTGCTTCTTTAGAGGGAAGCAAGCGCGCCAAGCTAAAATTCAATACCCGTCCTCATCTACTTTTGGAAAAAAGGAAAACTGGGTTAAAAAGAAAATCGTCAAAGGCATAGTAGGGGAAGCACCATAAGCTACAAGCTCCTCATCAACCGTCTCGGTTCGAGGTTTTTTTCCTTCGAGTAAGGTCCACTCCTTTCATAAAACAAGGTAAAAATGACTGGCTTTCGCCTTCGCTCCTTTGAGCGGTGCTTCTCCTGTCGACTCATAGAAAGTAGAACCAATCCGTTTTGTTCCACTTTGAAGCATGACCGGCACCGGTGCTGCTGCAACGGCCATCAACGGCAACAAGTGGCATCATCGGATGAAGACTTCTGCTTTAGGTGAAAAAGGGTGCAGATGCGTCTTCGGATTTGGCTTTAGCTGAGACTGATCTTTCTCTAGTGACATCTGAAAGAGTTAAAGTGAAACAGGCGCACTCACTGAAGGAAGCCTTCCGACCACCAGTCCTATTCCGCTGGTTCGGATTGGGAAAGACCGGCCCTAGACTCTGGTTCTTAGGTAGGATGCCTACCTATGCTATGTATGATTCATCTTCTTCTTCTTATGCTAATTCGGTGGGTGATTTAACGTATTCGGCGTCTTAAACATATAAACTATGTACTCGAATGTTTACTTATCCCATCCACCACCCTTCTCGGGATTTGAGAAACTACTCAGCCAGCCACACCCCTCTATGGCTTTATAGACCCTACAATCAGGAAATTCCTGCTACTGGAAAACAACTCCCTCCGCCCTTGTTCTGGTTCTATACCAGATAACACCCCTTGCCGTCGGACTTGCCTTTTAGTCATCGACTACTTCAACTATTATAATGAATCTTATTCTTCAGGCTTCAAAATTGACCGCCCTCCCTTGTCTTGAATATAAATGGACGTCTTTTCTTTTTTAATGGTGGCATCTTCTTTCATTTGAAACAGTTGATTCATATGCTTTTGTCTCAGCGGATGAAACAGCATATTTAGATGCAGCAGATGGGGATTGCTGAAGCGGAGGATTACTTATTGTCCTCTCCTCTTCAATCTTTGAAAGCAGATGCAAGTACTATAGCCGGAGTTGAAGATGACTGTATTATTTTCTATAAGAGTGCATGAGATGTAGGGAACATTAAGGAATCAGTCTATATAGTGTAAGAGCCCATTTCCTTTGCCTTGACTTCACCAATATTAAAGCTGTCTCTTCTCGCTTAGGTAGTGTCATTTTTCTTCTTCTTCTTTATAACTCACACTGCACTACGTCTTCCCTGTCTGAAAGAGAAGTGAAGTGACCAATAGGTATTGGGCACGAAGGCTATAAGATAGGTTGCTTTCCTTAAGATCTACAGAATACGTTATAGATGAGCCTGCCAACCGTTCCACCGGAGCGGTTTGGTTGAAAGTCCCATCCATAGGGAGTGTCGACAGAACCGTCATACACCACTTATGAAGGGGATGTAAAACACGCGGGATAACCCAGTTACCTATGGCAAATATCCTACGCTTCCCCCCACCCTCTATAGACTGACCTAGTCGGCCGAGGCTGGGCATAACCTCAGCAAACTCTGGACAAGGATGTCCGACTCTAACAGCTTCCTCAAATGCAGAACAACCTATCTGCGAGATGAGTTCGTTGTTAGGGTCAAAACAATACCTCGTCCAAGGAAACCACAACGCGCCTAACCAATTAGCTTGTTGACGTCCACGGAACTGATTCCGAGACTCAGCAAGTTGAAACCAAGAATGGATTTCAAAGGGGAAGGCTCGGAAGACAGATTTAACTCCTTTCTTACGACGAGAGCCCTTCAATCGGATAGGCTTCATCTTAGATGGTGTGGCCTTCCAGGTCGGATCCCAAGTAATTCCTTGTAGCAAAGGAATACTAGAGATAGACGGAACATACCTTTGCAGTAATTCTTTGAATAAATCAAAAGAATTCGCAGCATCGGTAGCCAAGGCCTTCACATTAGAAGGGGGAGTAGAGATAGAAGAGAAAGTTGATCTATCCACTTTCTTAGCCAATTTTTTAATTTTTGCTATAGTAAAGAAAGATACAACTTTACTACTATATCTGCTCGATCATCACGCCTACGGATCACCTTACGGTGAAACGGGGAATGATCCTTGGGAGTCCCGTCCTCGTGAGAGAGATGGGAACCGATAGTTCGGTCAACCTCTTAGGGTGAGTAGAAGAAGAATACTGCATCAAGCATGTTGATGCTTGTTTACAGTAAAGTGCAACATACAGCCACCCTGATCGACGGCTAAGAAGTTAAAAAGGCAAGTAAGTACAGCAGTACTGAGCTACGGATATGCTTCTCGAAAGAAAAAGCACTTTCCCTATCGCTTCGCTCTAATGACTACGTACCTTTAGGTGGCTATGAAAAAGGCTAGCTTAGGTAAGATATAAGAAAAGCCAGAGGCAAGTGAAGGGCTTGACTAAGGATTTATCCCCTGTCTCTGCCAAGGCTTGTTTGAACTCCCATCACCCATATACTGCAATGGCAGTCCACCTCAAGTACGGTTTACAACCCTGTGCCGCTTAACCGGAGTAGGATATAGAACCCTATCTCGCTCTGTCCATACCCGCAATCTAAAGATTGAAAGGCACGAAGTCACTCGAGCGAAGCGAGAGGTTGTGGGGAATGTACACTTAAGTTACCCTCTTGACCTTTGGTTAGGAAGGGGTTTACCTTTTGGATCCCTATGTTAAAGGGGCCCTTTTACGTAGAGAACTTAAACCTAAGATCATCCTACAGATGAAGTCCATCTTGGCCCTGGGGCCGTGGACTTCTTGGAATGGTCAATTCTGCGAAGGTGTGTACATACCTGGTTAGAGTATCTCGCCTGGTATGCTCAGCAATCAGTTCACCCTCTATTGAATCTTGTTTTGATGGTCCAGACCTCTTGGAAGATTAAGGATGAAGATCCTCAACTCAAGAGATTTGGACTATTGTGGAAAATCTTTGATCTTATTATTCAATACAAAATGAACAAGATCAACCCTCCCCGTGCAATTACTGACAAAAGTTGTATGGGTTTGGGGACCTGGATAAGTGGAGGGCTGACAGGCAAGGACTTCTTGGTCTGTGCTCGAGGCCTTAACCAACCTCTTCCAAAGCCATCAGAAATAAGACTTTGGGCCTTACCCAACAAGTAGTAGGATACAGTCGTAGGAACTCGGACAAGAAGTTTTGGGACTACTTCTAGTCTCGCACCAATGTCCCTGTTCTTAGCGATGGGAAATCTCGGCTAGTGTTACCACTGGTCGGGGGTCCGACCTACTTAGTAGTCCCTCGGTTTAAGGGACTACACCCCGCTCATCCTATTACCCTGGTTTCTTCCCTTTTCGCTTCACTCGAGTGACTACGTACCTTTCCAGGGTATCCTTTAATTTGACCATGGATCCTGCCCTATATAGCTATAGATCATTTCTAATCGCAGGGCTCTATATAGCCTTATAACGCGTTTTCTGGACCTCATTTGGAAGATTCTCCAGTGGAATAGTTAACGTGATTTTATCAGTAAGAAGATCAAGGGCTATGCGTGTAAGGGTTGCTGGGATATAGCTTTGATAGGGAAAGAAAGACTGATTACGCAAACAAAGAGTCAATAGCAGAAACTGGGGAAATATCCACAGTTAATGCTAAGGCCAAAAAAAGGCACTAGAGCGAAGCGAAAGGTTTCAGCTCTGGTTCAAATGGTATCTGGGGTATATCTATTATATGTTGTTAACGAATCCGTTTCAGGTTTTCAGACATACCCGGTCTTTTTTCAGTTGCTGCTCCAGGTAGACCTTGGGAAAGGTCTTCTAGTTGATCACTTAACTTAGCCCGAGTCAGGCCGACTTAAATAAAGATAACTAGGTGCCAAACCTTTATATGATATGAAACCTTTTCTCTGGGAAGAATAGCCTACTTTCGTACCAAAGGGTTGAGACTTTCCTTCTGAGATGCTGCTTATCCGGTAGGGCCGGACGGCTTTCTAGCCATCAAGATATAAAAGTAAATCGTTCCACTCTAGCTTTTAGCCTTTCGTTCACTTACAAAACAGAGGAAAAAAAGAATAAGAAAATGCTCGAAGAAAGCAGCCAAGTCACACTATTCCCCCAACTGAGACTGACAACATGAATTCATACATATACCAAGTTGGACTACAAAGAAGATCTGGGAGAAGATATGAATTTCACCGATGGGAATGATTCCTCTCCTTGTCAGCCCACCTCTTCCTAACGACGAGCCCGATGAGCGTATCAATGGAATGACCCGAGCAGACCAAAGGATCAAGGCAATAGCTACGCGCATCAAGGTGATACCTACACCGAGCGAACCAAGGGAAGCCTATGATATCCCATACTGATAGGCTCAAATCACGGGATTTCACACTATGGAGTTTGATCTCTGGTTGCTGCTTTCAATCTCTGTTCCGATATCTTTTATAGAACCTCTAACTATCAATTTCATAAGAGAAGAAGTTAACCTAGCTCGGATCGAACCATCTCACTTCACTCGCCTTTAGCCCCTACTATTCACATTAGCCAATGAAATAGTACCACACGATGTCCTTTCCTAAGAGGGACTATACTCCGTTTCAGAGGCCCTTTCCGAGGTCCAAAGTTTGACCCTCCCTTCGAGGGTCTCACTTGGTTCGAGCATTTTCGCTCCTCTTTCTTCTCATCCATGCATGTGAGCGAATAGGGTCCGAGGCTAATCTTTCGTCTAGCAGACCCTCTTATTGCAGTATGAGTTCCAGTCCCTTATAAGCAGTCTACCTCTCAGTTGGAGAAAGCTTATATGAAGTGGAAGTAGCTCTTCTCTTGATGCTACCCCTGTGCAATGACTTTTCTACTCCGCCCTCCATCCAGTAGCTAGCTAGGATTCCTCCTCTCGAATGGGGGGAACGCAACCTATTAGATTGTTGACCCGGCCTCTTACTTCGTTTTAGGCTGAAGTAATTTGAGGCGGGTATGGAATTCTTTTCACCACCTACCTGGTAGATGTGTGCATTTGACCTCTACCCATACCTTTGCTATCTATGCTCCGCTCCAACCATGATAGCTATTTATGCTATTGGTGCTTCTTTCGGGGGTTAAACCAGCCTGGATAAACCACTTCTGGCTTTGCCTCATACCCGGAAAAAACGAAAACTTGGACTTCTTTAGTTTAGGATAAACTGAAATTTGCTTCGCCCCCCGTCCTCACCTCCGCCTATACAGGATCAACTGGATTAGCTGCTATCTATTATTTCTGAAAAGGGATAGGCACAAGCACGTCATGCCCGACAAACTCACCTTTCCTTGCATTGGGGAGAGGCCTATCTGCAGTTGTCGACTCTGAACGAATGGGGGAAGCTGAAGCTCTTGCCGTTGAGGGCATAACCGGTCTTAGCTTTGACTTGGCAGTAGGAAGAGTCTAAAGGGCGAAGGATATTCATGAGCTTAGGTTTTTCTTCTGTTTATTCGCTCTGCTCGCAGAGCGGCATACCGAAAAAAGAAAAAGTAATAAAGCTTGACCTCCTCCGCTTTTCATTGCCTTAAACTTTCTTACCTACCAAAACATCTATGTCCTGCCTAAATGAGTCATACTGGTCCCACACTTCCCCCGTATTCCAGCTACCTTTTTGGAAGGTAGTCTTTAATGAGCGGCGTAAGGAGACTTTTGTCTTCCTTGTTACAGGCTGCCTCCGCTCCAGCTTGCTCTACCACCTATGCAATCACAGCTCAGTCATTGACTGGCGAACTAAAATGGATAGCTGCTGGGAGAATTGCGACTGATGAATCGCGATCAGCCGCTGATTCCCTTGCCGTTATATCCGTGCCTCAAGACTCGGTCGGAAGAATCTACTGCAGCCATCTCTACCCACCTTTATGAATTCTAACCTCAACCAGCCATGACAAGGCTGAATTTCTTAGAACCCGTTGTTGTTTAGAAAGACCGGGAGCTGGGAAAGACGCTCACTCATACTGACAGAAGGCATTTTTAAAGATAGCGGACAGGCAGAAGAACAAATACACTGGTTGGTAGCGCTAACGACCTCCATAGCATAAGGGGGGAAGTGGAGGTTTCTTCTGATCAATCAAGTGCCCTTCCCTGGGAGGGTGAGAATAACTAGTATTGGTTCTGTTTCTTTCATTGAAAAAGAAATGTTTTGGAATAATATAATATAGTATAGTGTTTAAGCTGCGTTTACTACAAATGGGCTGAGCCCGGATCTCATTAGCTTGGCCCCAACCGGAGGGACTAGAAGGGGGAAATAGTCAGGCGCCAGAGAACCCAGCTTGCTCTCACTACTTATGGATAGACGTGGGTAGGATAATCCGTTGAAGAAAAAACAGTCTCGACGAGCCTTGACCGGGCGGGGTAGGCAGAAGTTGATCCGGTAGATCGACTATCAGTTTCAGCTACTGCTCGTGATAATGATTTTGCTTATTCTCTTCTCACAACGTGCCTAGCTATTATGTTCTGACTCATGCATTTGCCGGTAAAGCACGTCCAAAGTGATGCGCGCTTCCAAAGAAAGAAGGACGCCCGCCTTCAACTCATCATATGGCTATGCTTATGCACGAGAACTTGTGTACATACAATCATGAAAGAGCATTTCGAGATGGAAGCAAATACTAACAACCAATGAAATCACAGACTCAGTAACTCTCAAGGCAAGGTAGCCCAACTTCTTTCGCACCGCTTTCACAGCCCAAGAGAGAGCTCAGCGAGGCAAAAGATTTAAGACTAAGCCTTCTTCCCGCTCTACTGGAAACTTTCCAATATGCTTCGAGTGCCTAAAATATAAGATAAGAGGAAGAGGTTCAAGGATGCTCGACCGATAGGGAGAGGAAGGAACGATTTCGATTGAAGCCAATTCAACCGCTTCGCCCCTATTCTTTCTCTAAAGTAAAGGTATCGACAGAAAGAAGTCCCTAGCTTCAGAAGTGGCAGCAGTGCTATCGTATAGAAGAGAAAGGCTGCTTATAGGAGTGATCCTTCCCTCTAACCGCTAACTCGAAATAAAATAAGCTAAAAGAGATGTGGCAAAGAAGGAATTTTTAGAGTTGCGTCGAGAAGTTCCATACCTTCTTGATAGAGTCCATTGCCTTGCTTGTACTTAAGTCACAAGATTGGCTTGGTGTTCAGTGTCAAAAAAATACAGGATTTCAAATCATCCCTGCTCCTCGAAGTCTTTCTTCGACCTTTGAAGTTGAACACTTTCTCAATTGTGAGCTGGAAAGTGAGTCTGAAGCGAGTTGGTATGGTCTAGGGCTTCCGATTCACAGGCTATGAGAAGGCCTTCCCAACTCTTTCATAATCGTTCGAAGAAGTGGCCGAAGAAGGACCGGCTGGAGAGTAAGTAGTACTAAAGTCTGTTGGTAGGTAGGGTCAAGTTGTTGAGGGGGAACTCCGCCTCTATAGTATAGTAAGTAAATAAAGCATAGAAAAAGTGCGTTCTATAGCTAGCACCAATTGAACAGGTTGAGGAGAAGAGCCGCTAAAGCCCTTTTTCACTACGTAAGCCTCGGGCTAGTGCTTTATTTAAACTAGCCCTGAACCAGGGCTGAAGGAATAGCACGCAAAAGCCGGTTGGGTCGGAAGAACAAACTTCTTTCAGGCTTCAAGTCTTGTTGTCTTTCTTTCGGTATCCTTAGGTTAAGAATAAGAATCCTATTTCCTTTCAAGGAAGTTATCAACCCTATATCTGTGTCCTGGCACTTCATAGAAGAAGGAGCTTCCTTAAATACTTAACTACGCTGGATTGACTCTGTAAGCTGGAGCCACACCACCAAAGCAGGAGTGCTTGACTGGACGAAGTCTGCTATAAGCTCATCCCGAGGAAGCTTCTTTGTCCACAACGCTTCAGGTGAATAGCTTTGATCAGATCAAATAATATATATATGGTATAAAAAAAAATCATGTCAATTAAGAAATTGCAGCCAGGCATGGCGAATCCCGTAGCAAGAGAGCAAGTCATGCTTTGATTATACCACCTAAAGGTATCCACTTTGATCATATCCCTCACGGAACACTTTATATAAGATAGGAAACTTGATGAGAGGTTCACCAGGTTAGACCACTAGAAGGAATGGAATGATGGCTTACACCACTAGGATAGGAGCTATTCCACCAAGATCAAATGAGGGCCAACTAGGGGACTTAGCCAAAGGATTCCAATTCACTTTTTCAAGGTACCTCTCTTATTAAAAGGCTAGTTAAGAAAGATTAAAAGAGAGTTGGAATGCATCGACAGCTTTTCCTGCGCTTACTCCAATAGACAAAGAAAGGAGGGCAACTTAGCCGGCTAAACGATACCCAAATGGTCAACCCCCGCTGCTTAACCGGAATCGAAGACTAGAAAGCTAGCACAGAATAGGTTAGGTACTTTACGGAATATGGATGTAGTACTGAACAGCTAATGGAAAGCTAAAGAGACTAGATGGAAAGCGTACGGGATCTACGGGCTAAGAGATTTTTCCACCTCAAGCCAAAGGAAATTCAACCTTTGCCGATAGACCAATCAATGGTGAAACAAGACCTGCAAGCACATAAACTCGATCTTCAGCCCTTGCTTCGGGAGGGAGTTTATCAATACAAGGATTAGGATCTGAATGAAAGGCTTACTGAAAGTCTTATGCCTTAGGGTGAAAGACCCCAATCCACTCGATACAAGACTTACAACACAAAGAATCCCTACAAGAAAAGAAGGAGACTTTACCTTTACTTAGAGAGGGGCAAATGAACCAACAAAGAAAAATTCTGACTTGAAAAAGGCGTAATTCCTGACTCTAGCAAGTCAGTTCTTCAACCCTCTCCTTATCAGTCGAGCACTTCGTCCCTCGACCTTTCGGCCGAGTTCTTACGAACCTCTCCCTTCCGGTCGAGCACTTCGTTCCTTAGGCCGAGATCAAAAAATTACGAAGAAAGAGGACAAAGCCAATTCAACTTCTTCAACAGAAGCAATCGCAGCTCCTAGTCCTCACAGACTTGCAGCCCTTATTCGTCCAAGACCGGTTCGTGACCCATAGAAAAAAAGAAACTAGAATCAGAATGAAAGCTTCATTCCCTGGGTACTTGACTAGATATTGAACTGATAGTTATGAAAAGCATCTCTACTATCTGGCTCTCTCTCAAGAGTCAAACTCCTCCTCGCTTCCCTTCAGATCCGGGTCTTGCTGCGTGATGAGTACCTGTGGGGTAAAATACCCTATACATATCACTCCCTCTTTAGATAATAAAAAGGTTCAACACTTAACCTGTAAATCCCAATAGCTGGTCTCTCTCTACAACGAGTCGAAGACGTACTCATTCGTTAGAGAGAGGAATGGATATAATCATCCAGGGTAAAGCAAAGTTGTTGAAGTCATAATAGCAGGTTTAGTGTTGGGGTAGATCCTGCAATAAATATAGATATATAACAGTTATGCATAGAGATTAACATATAAAATCTATATTATTACATAAGTTAACATATATGCATAGAGCAGTTATGCATAGAGCTTAACATAACAGTATATGGCTATAGATTAACAGAATATATAACTAACATTATCTACCTTTATTAGAAATAACAATATCAATATCAATAAAAAAGCCAATCTCAAATCTCTTACCACATGCCATGCTGCTCTCGCCTGATCCAGAGCTTCTGTTTCGAGTAGTGAAACAAACCTTTGTGGAACATATATGCAGTATACACACGCAGGAAAGAAATCCCTGTGGGGAGTAATACCTATAGCGCTAGACGTCTCTTTGATGAGCCCCGGTTTGATCCACTGGGGATAGATCCGACAAGCCATAGGGCTCGTCTGGCGGCTATATCAGTATATGTTGGAGTAATCATACTCAGTATTGCAGAATCGGTGTCTTCTTCTGGTGTCCTAGTCAATCTCAATTAGTTCAGTCTTATTATTCCGTAAGTAACTTAGTGCATGTTCTGGTCCAAACTCTCAAGGAAGAGAGCTTCAGGCAAAGAGAGATGGAACTCCGCACCAATAGCTTGGGAAATCATCCCATGTCGTTGTTTGGTTTGAGCTTCAGCCCAGCTATGTGCTAAAGAAGAAGCCCTAACCTGACCCTACTTCTACAAATACCTCAATGGTACTTCTTTAAGTTTAAGACAGCGCCAGTCGCTAATGATTTGGCATTCCAACTGAAACGATTAATCCCAACCTTCTAGATCTCCTCCCTACTTACTACCAACCTTGTTCTTTCGGGGGAACTCTTCCATTTCATTCTATTTCGGTACCACCGCTGACAATCTACTCTACAAAAGAAGAGGAATTTCTTTCTATAGGCTTATTCTGATCTCGTATTAAAAGCAACAAATAGGCTTTCGCACTTCCGTTGAGACAGAAAGCACTTTTTGACCAGTTCCCTAGCGAGAAGTTCCTCGGTAGATTGATTCCAGTCTTATTAAGATCTCGATACGAAAGGAAACCACAATTTACAATTTTATCACGGAGAGGGGAAAGACTACCGATACCGAGTACTACCGAGACATGATACCATGCAAGGGCTTCAAGAGAAGAGGAACGGAACAGAAAACAAAGAAAAAGGAATTGTCCCGAGGGGCACTACTCCTTCAGACTGTTGGGTATGCCTTGTCATCACATCAATAACTTATCTCTTGCTTGCTATGAGTGACATTGATTGTATGCCCATTTCTCATCACGATATAGCCCAATCAAATTGCCAATGAATGATCAATTACCCATGGTACAAAAAGAAGATTGTCTGGACAGACATAACGATAGCCAGATTTTCAATCTTTGATCTTTCCACGGACAGCCGCTTTACCTATCCCACCTGCACCTTAGCCTTCACTGAGCGTATATGCGCTCCGTTCGTTCCCTCCTGATTGAATTGATTTGAACTGAACCTCTCCCAAAGAAAGACACTTGCAGCTTAAAAAGAAGGTAGCATTTCTAGAGAGATCAAGATTCAGGCGGCGGAAGCGTTCCACTCGAAGAGAGGGAACCACAAGTCAGTGAATGGGAATGCTATCTTCCTAGCAACGGAAGGCCGTGCAACGGGGGGGCTCGTCGTCGAAGACAAGAGCTGAGACAAGAAGTACGGATAGATGGTTCATTTCATGTCTAGTCAGGTCTCGAGAGCGCGAGTGGAAGATAGATCTGGAATGTCAAGAGCCAGCCGAAGACGACATGCAAGTGAGTAAGTAGGGCAGTCGTCAGAGCTGTAGTCATTGTCAGTAGCAGAAGCTAAAGCCGCTGGCCATGCAGTGTAAGACATTGGTGGTCGAGCGAAAGGCTTTAAATCTCGGCCGGGGCCAAGAGAACTGAGGGATCATGTCACATCGCCGATGACCGTTGTTTAGTTATCCCTCCTTAAAAAGCCTATGAACTTCTGTCAATGGACGGTCAACTCACCTTACGCGACGATAGGGTCGACGCGGGCATTGAGAACGTAGAAGGGGCTTCCTCAGCTACCGGGGAACGCTGCTTAGAATGCCAATGCAGTACCTCACACTTGCGTCCACCCCTAGCCGTACCACATTAATCTAGAGCCACGGGAGATCGTCCTGCCTAGCTCTCCTTCAGGAGGCACATCGAGACTGGATCGCATCACGCTCGTCCTTCGCTATCAACAGCCGGCTCCTGGCGGTCAAAACCTCTTTTTCCTGTAGAGGAGAAAGGACCGGTCAGGCACTGCTGCGAAAGGCAATGATGCGTGCCGCACTCATGAGGGACTGCCTATGTTGTTTCATTCCCAAGCCACTTTCCTTCCATTTTCTCCTAGACCCAACCACTGCCCTTGTTCCAAGATCTCACTTCATTCACGTATCTGCCTCCTTTGTTTCAGAGCGCGCTTAAAAAGCTCCTTTGGTCTCCCTTCGCTAGCTCTGCTTTATTGCCTCTTGTCTTAGGCTAGCTATTAGCCAAAGGTTACCGGCAACTCTATTCCCGACTACACAACGTTAACCCTTGCTTGGTCGGTCTTGAGATGCATATGAATCAGAAATCGAAGAACGGGATGCTTTAATTTAAAAGGAGGATGGCAATTGGCTTCAAAGTCAACAGGTATAAGCTTTCGATGGAAGCGCTAGGCAAACCTGTAACAGAATACGGGTCGAGTAGCAGATCCAAAAGAAAAAGGACTCAATCCTTGGCTAGACCTAGCCCTCTTTTTCAAATCATTAATTCCAGTCTCGGTGCGGTGGCATCAACAATTCTATAAGTTCTTGGTTCGTTCTGTGGATGAAATTCCAAAAGAAAGAGAGGGCCCCGGTAGAAAGATAGAAATCGTGTTCGGGCACCGTACGGTAGGGACTATACTCTATATATACTATATCCCCATACCTCTCCTTCTCTTCAAAGATGGGGAACTCCAAGCCATCAACATTTGGGAAAACGTACCTTGATGCAAACCTATTCGAATTCGAAACAAACCTATTCACCCTATACCCCTTCACCACCTTTGGTTATTGTTATTTCTTTGCTTCTATTTCTTCTATCTGCTTTTTCTTCGTTCGATATGGTATACTCTTCTGCGGATTCAGAGTGAGATGGTGAGGTGAAAGTCTTTTCCTGACCCGCAAGCAAGGGGGCTTTAGCCTGACGCAAGTAGGCGACGCGAATCTATGGTTTCTATGTTTCAATCGGGCTTGGATGCGTTTGAAAGCCTCGAGATGACTTGCAGAAAAAATGCTTTCTAGGCGTAACAAATGGTCCATTTATTGATGGGCGAACGACGGGGATTGAACCCGCGCGTGGTGGATTCACAATCCACTGCCTTGATCCACTTGGCTACATCCGCCCCTACCCCCGCACTGGTTGTTGTCTCTATCTACGATCAGATCCTTTCTGAACCCCCCTATGACCGCTATCAAAGAGAAGCTTTTTCCTATACTATAACTATAGTAGCAAGTCTATTTATTGTTTTTTGGAATTAGGGGAAGCAAAGCTTCAACAAGTAGAAGCTTCCGCTTCAAACAAAGAGGTTGGGCTGTTCACTTCATTGATTTGACTTCACTTTACTTAAGATTAAAGATAGGGGCCGGGCGGGCAGTGAAGGCTCGTTTAGTAGACAGCAAGCTACGGCTTTTACGAGCAGCAAGCACCTACCTACTCCTATAAAAATGAAAAGAAGCAAGCGGAGCTTGAAGAAGCGAGCCCCCATCAGAGAAAGCCATTGCACGCTAGCCTCTTGTATAGGGTTCCAAACCTGCGCACCCCTAAACTACAAGCTTTGAAGCCCCTACTTTGTTGGGATATTGGAAGAAGCCCCTTTCTACAAACCTTTCTATAATATAAGGGAAGCTCTTCGAGCTTTCTTCGCATGCTTGAGCGCATCTTTCCCCTTTCTATTAGTATTAGTAAGGTTGTCAAAAGGTGGGTTTCTTACTTAGTGCTTGTGCTAAGGAACGAAGTGCTCGACCGGAAGGGAGAGGTTCGTAAGAACTCGGCCGAAAGGTCGAGGGTTGAAGACGCTCGACCGGAAGGGAGAGGTTCGTAAGAACTCGGCCGAAAGGTCGAGGGTTGAAGACGCTCGACCAAACAAGCAACGGCTGACGAGATAGGGGCGCGCGTTAGCGAAAGCCTATAGCTAACGCGCATCCGTTTTCTTGCTGGAGTGAATTTCTCAAAGTCAACTTTCTCGCTTCTTGCTTTAGAAAGATTGCAGGGGCGCGTTAGCGCCCTTCCTTCAGCTGGCTCCGCCCTATCTATTCATCTCTTTTTTCAAATGGATATTTAGGGATCTATCTTGTTCATAGATCTTGAAACCAGATCAATATCCATTTCTCAATATATCTTGATATCTATCGATAGAAAGATATAGATCTCTATCTGGCCATATCTAAATATGGAAGAACCAACACTGAAAGGGCGTAACCAACGGAAGGTTCTCACCCTGTCCCCGACATTGTTCTCCGACGATGCCCCCTGGGCGAAAGGGGCCACCATTCTCTTTCTTTCTTCAATCGTTCCGATCAGGACAAGTGGGTTGGTTTCGTCCTTCTATCTACGCAATTCTCTGTCTTCGTTCGTGATCATGTTGGGCGAAAGGTAGTTGTAGAGGAGCGGCTGTGAAACGGCGATTCCCCCCTTTCCATTGAAGTAGGGAGGGCCTCCTTCCCCACCATTCCGGCCTATTATTGATAGGGATTTGACCGATGCTGAAGGTAGCTTGCTTACCAAGCCACCCACTTGAGAAGCTAGTCGCCAGAAAGAAGCGGCGAGGACGCGAAGCTGTCTACGAAGCTTTCCCCCCCCTGTAGTCGAAGTACTCGGCTCGTCGCTACTTTGATTCAAAAGGTTCCCGACTTTCTCCGGTTTCCGCAACCGTAATCATTTGTCACTCCGATTACTTCATCCATAAACCTTTTTTTATTCAATAGCGGTACGCTCTAAAAAAAGTCAAGGATAAGCTTGCATTCTAGAAGCGGTAGCTTCCCGCCTCCTTCCTAGGCCTCCTCTCCTTACCAGTCGAGCGTCTCCGAACCTTCGGTGATAAGTTCCCTTCCCTTTTCTAAAATGCCCGATTGGTCTGCCTCAGCAAATAAAGTGGACCGCTGTTTGGCTGACCCTCTTCTTCCCATTCGGGTTGGGTTGACCCAGAAGTAAAGTAAGAAGGAATGGAACCACTGGAGAGTCGTCTGCAGTTCACACTTGGGCAAAGACGACTGACTTTGGAAGCGGAACACGAACCGATTTCCGCTATTCCGGGTTCTTATTGAGCGTAGCGAAATCAAGGCCTTATGAAATAAGGGTCAGCGAAGTTTCTATGGTGTTCTACCTTTGCGTAGTCTCGGTCCACAGTGGAAGGCTCCGTACCTGAGCCTCACTACTACTTAATTAATTAATTAACGGCTAAGCGATTTCATAACCTGAGCTTTCCTTAACCAGCTGACCTTACTTCGTAACCTTAGCCTCCCTTTCTTTATAGTTCGACTAAATGACTTCGTAACCTTAACGTACTTTCTTTCTTACTATATCATAGGCCTTCGCCACTTCAAACGGGCGCTTCGCCCTTTCTTTTTTGAATTAGAAAAAAACGGGGCCTTACTTATTCTGTTCAGGGAGGATGAAAGACAAAGAAAGGGATCAGGGGGCTTTATGATCGGAGAAAGGGAAGGGGCGTGGTTGGTGTGTCACTGGGTCGGTGGGGGAACCCGTAGGAAGGGGGGACGACCCGCCGAATTCACATCAGAAATCGCCAACATGAACACAAACGAAATCTTGAATTGCGTATAGAAACAAAACGAACCACTTCTATTCTCGGAGCTGAGGTATATGAAGAATGGCTTTTTGGTCCCTTTCGTCCAGTGGTTAGGACATCGTCTTTTCATGTCGAAGACACGGGTTCGATTCCCGTAAGGGATAGGTACTCATTCCCGGCCGCTTTCAGTTAGTGTTCATTGCTGAGTGATCGCTCGCTATCTGGCTGGAAAAGGTGGTCCGGAAGCTTTCTCTCTCCCAGCAAGCAAGACGAGATCACCACTTCTCTCAGTAATGGACTTCCATTAATTCTTCCTTAGCCTTAGATGTCCTATCATAGATTCTCGAACCTCCGACAGACAGAATCCCCATGCATGCGTTCTTTCTCTCCTCCCCTCAGCCATACATCTCTTTTTTTTTTTTCTTTTGGCCGTTTTTGTTAGGCATTGAACCCCACCTTAGGTGCTGAGTGGTGTCCTCCCCTCCCTAATACCTAAAAAAAAGTTCCGTCTATGGAGCCTAAAGCTTAAACCATGGCATGGCAGTAAGCAGTAAGTTGGCCTAGTCTCTTGCCCAGCCTTCGCCTTCTTCAGTGGCCAAGTTGAAGCGTTCAACGGTTCTTCGGCCTACCACCTTTCTTTTTCAAGGTTGAGCTTGTTCAATTGAAGCTAATGCTATGCTGCCCTGTGAACTGTCAGTTCACAGCCGAGGACTTTCTTTTTTTTAGCTACCGGCCCAAACAAAAGAGATTAGCCTCTTGATCGATCGATTGATTGGATTGCAGTACGAAGGGGTTGATTGAAGTGTGAGATCCGCCCAAGACTAAGGCCGAGCAACTAGCTGCTGCAGGATTGGACGTCTATCTATCTCACCACGCTCTCCTACTCCTATAAAGGCCGGCGGAAGGAATGCTCTGCTCATCTTTCTTACGGCTCGTTACCGCAGCGCTCGTTCACCCCTTCGGCTTCTTCAATTCAAAAGGGTAGTGTCTTTTTCCTTTTTTTATTGGTAAATAGCGTCTTGAAGCGAAGGCATATTTGTTTGAACGAAAGAGATGCCGGGTCGGTCAATTGCATTAGGTAGGAGATGCAGGACCTGTCTTAACCGCAAGTGCATTCGCTATTCGATTCCACCAAATTTTTATTCCAAAGTTTGTATTTATTCTTTACTTTTAAGTGAAAGGGGGGGTGAGAAAGGGTTCTTCTTCTCTATGTCGCCGTCTCATCAATGAGCGTAGATTGATAGAGATGGCTTTTGTGCCGGTCAATCTGTATCCCATTCTTCAGGTATAGTTTTGTTTGATCACAGATCGGCAGGTGATCCGTCCTTTCTCCCCCTTTCGTCAGTCGTCTTGATCCGCCAGAGGGTCTTGAGCTAGCTTCCTTGAAGAGGCTTGATGGGAAAGAGAGGTGAAGAAGGAGAACCTCCGGATTCTAGGGAAATTTTGGCATTAAGGGTGGTGCTAGGGCTCAAGACCATTTGGAAGGGGGAGTTGGATCATAAAGAATAGTTTTTTCCTTTGTTTGAAGAGGAACAATCCTACCGGACTCATTTGAGATAGGAATGGCTAAACTTATTGTCTGAGGAAGAAAGCTAATGAAAGCAAAGGTCAAGAATATCTTGGTTTAACATAAGTTAGTCAAGCCGATTCTCATTGTTTGTTTGATTGGGCTGTTGTGCCTGACTCCATACTCTAGCAAGAGAGAAAACTCACACCACACGGGATACTGAAACTTCTGTCAAAGCGGATTCTCTTCCTGAGCCTTCAAGCTCCTCTCACGATGCCAGAGTGCCTTGACTTCACCCTTTTTTTTAGACCATATGATGACAGAGAAAGGGGTCTTTTCCTGGCCTGAACCCAACCTTCAAAGGAAAATTAGGAACCGCTGGCCCCTGAGTCACTCTGATCCCGAATCAATCAATAGCTTACGGGCGAAACTCTGAATCTATAAATAGAACGTCCTCCCCCCTAAAATTTTGTAGGATCCTACGTTGATTCCTGACCGTGCCTGTGGGACTGCTTAATCAAGGAGATCTAGTTCTCGAACCGGGTGAAGAGAAGACTCAGATGAGTATGCCTCGTATGTCTTGATAAAAGTAAAGTTTCGTTCATTTCGTGTCTGATACGAGTAGAAAGGGCTCCCCCCTAGAATACATCATCTCCCGGGCTATGCTTAACCACATTCAATGAGATGCATCCTCTTTTGCTTCCGTGATGTAATCTAGGTGAAGGTCTAGAAGGCGATCTCTAATGGCTGATCAAGCTGCTCCTTTCTTTCCCTGAAGTTAAGGAAAGGCGGTTGTCGCTCCCTGCTATGCCTCTGCGTAACCCTCATCCATGATAGGTAGAATCGAATGTTCGAAATCAGACATGGTCTCTTTTTCCCCCGACTATCCCTTTGGGCGATTGTCAGTTTCAGTTTCAGGCACGGAAAGGGGCCAAGTCACAAAGCCAGCCGGGGCAACTAGTACTTGAACGGCCGGTGTCGAGGTCAAGAAGAATGGTAGCAGCGGTCAGGCTCGAGCCAATATCAGATGCGCTTTTAGGCAACCAAGAAAGCCAGCCATGAATGAGTTCCATCGCACTTCCTTCGGGGAATCGAATGCTTATAGGAGTGATTCTCCCCTGAGATCATGTATGAAGTCGAAAAACAGGTCTCTGAGTGAGATTATCCCATCGGGAAAAAAGAAAGACTTGATGGCTGTAGCCGTGTCGAGTGAATATAAGAATAAGGACTGACGCCAATGGAAATTGGAAATGCTGAAGCGCGTATTGAGACTGAAGAAGTTGTGGAAGAGGGGGGTGTCGGGTATGATGTAGTTGAAGATCAACTAGCTTTCTCTTAGAAATTGATTGATATCGAGACAAAAACGAATCTATGAAAAGCAAAATCGTAGGATTAAAAACCTCATGCACGCCACGCTAATTTGAATTGATTATGGTGAAACTGCCATGTCTTCTTCTGTGGTTGACGGAAGGATAGCGACATCATTAGTCACATACCGAAGCCCCTACTCTGACTACTAGAAGTGGAAGTCCCTACCCGCGGAAGTACAGGAAGAGGGAAAGATCAGAGAATGACTTCTGACAAGCAAAATGGAATCAAAAGAAAGCACCCGAAGGATGGTGAGATAGATAGACGTCCAATCCTGCAGCAGCATTTCTCTGCAATTTCTTCCCTAACTGCGCTTTCTAATGCATCGGATTCTCTCCATCTCATAACATAAGTCAAGTCTTTTAGTTAGTTGGGCCGAAATGCCCCTTCTCCCATTCCAATACCCCTCTCTGGTGAATCCCTTACTTAGACAGCCAGGAAGTCATACCTGCTAGCTTCCTCTTTGCTTGACTAAAGAATGCATTCGTAGGACCAGTCTAATTAGACTTCGTTCCCCGGAAGACTAAGAGAAGGCTACGAAAGATAAGACCACAAGAAGGCCAAAACCCAGATCTGCCAACTTCCTTGGATTCTCTTCTAAAACCCGCTGATTCCATTAATCTTCCTTACAGGGTAATCCCGACTTCACTCCTAGAGACGAAAGCAGAAGATTAAGAGCTTGAGGACTTAGTAAGAAGTAGTAGTGTTCTTTACAAGCAAGCGGGCTAACAGGTAAAGCCCTTAATTTAGATAGCCCTTAATGCAGGGAAGAGAGGAATGCGAAGGCTTTCACACTACGAAGCCGGAGAGTGAGCAGGAAAGCACTACGATCTTTATACAGAGATAGGAAAGAAGTGTCTCAGATATGGCTTTCCAGCATATGATTTGATTCATATAAGAAGTAGAGCCGAAAAATGACATTGTCTTGCAAAGAACCTTTGGGGACTTCACACTCCCTTTCGAGAGGAAAGAAAAGCCGTCAGATTCTCCCTTAGCTTCTAACTGATCAACAGGATATTCCCGCCTCTGATCGGACTAAGACCGTGATCCGGTAACTTACTATTGAATCAGCTACTTGACCTTGCTTGGCTGACTCTCCAGATCTTCTAGCTGCAGTTTACAATTAAGATTTTCTTGATACCAGTCCTTAAGCCTGGAAGAAGAAAGCAAAGTCTGATTCTTTCGCTTGGCTTAGTCTCCATCCTTCTGGTGAATAGCCCTCTTTATTAACTTAACTCGACCCGGAAAGAAGTCCCAGAGGGCAGAGGTAAGTCGTTCAGGAAGATTAATGTCTTTTTGCCGTCTGACTAATGCCTTAAATAGAAGACGGACGAAAGAAAAGCCTTAGGCTCGGAAAGCGTCTGATCTAACTACACCCATTTCATCACTTACTAATCCCTTCGCTCCCCTTTAAGCAGTTAGACGCCCTACTCGATTGAGACTAGCCCCTCTGCCGAAGCAGCAAATCGGTCATCTTCTTTTGGTGCAATCCAGTTCTCCTAAGACTAAGAAAAGAAGAGGTAACTAAGAAGAAATCCATGAGTTTGATTTCCTTCTAAAATGGAACTTCGGACAACTGTAACTTCTCTTCCAACTTCAGTCCGGACTGTAATGCAAGAACAATAGAAGAGTTCTTGCTTTCCTTGTTAACAATTTACCCGGTAACTGTACAAATCATACTACAATCAATTCTTTGCTAGCTTCGGAAGGGCTTGATTCACACAAAGAGAAATAGTAAGCTATGACTTATCTCCTGGCTATGACTTAAGTCCTGCTTTCGTAACTCTAAATAGAAAACGGAATCGTAAACTTCTTCCTTCTCTTTTTAGATGTCTTGAAAAGAGTTATAAAGAGGAAGAACGGCGGGCTAGTATTAAACTCAATCTTAATCTCTGGTCTCCTCAAGCAACTAAGTCTTAACTGTCCGGGAAGACAGGAAGGCAAAATGAGAAGTTGCTTTGTTGCTGCTCTGTAACTTCACCCTAGATAGACCTTCTGGAACACAGACGAAATCTATCGTTTCCGGTGAAAAGAGGTGAATCCCCGGGAGGCGGGATGAATTGATCTTTTAGCAGTTGATTTACGGCATTTCCTCAGCCTCAAGTTTCTTCTGACTTCCGGTTGTTTTTCTCTATAGTACCTAATTCCGGAATTCAGGAAATCCCTTATAGGGGTTAAAGAGGGGAAAGTCTTTACTTGATTCGAACTTACAACCTGGCCTTACAGATCCAACTTCTGGTAATTCTGTAACAGCTACATCAAATCCTAACAATCTTAGCGCCCTAGTAAACTATACCTTATACCTGGAAGCTATCCTGACTTACCTAGTGGCATTGAAGATAAGGCTTTCAACTTCCTGACTAGATCTCCTGTAACTCTAAATAGAAGAAGTTAAGTCCTAACTAACTCCTCAAGCTATAAGTCTTCCCTCTTCCTTGCCTACAAGAGGTGAGGAATGAGGCTGATTTTGGCCTTCGTAATGCCCGGCAGAGAGCCTTTAAAAAGAAAGACTTCTGACGCGGCTTTCCTAAGTCGGAAGATTACTGGCTTGCTGCCTTATCTCTTGAACAACATGCGAAAGAGTAATTCAATCAATCTCTTTACGTGTAACAGGAAAAGAGTCTGAATCGGAAACTGCATTTCTTACTCCGGGAGAAGAGAGGGGACTAGTAAGAGAGGAGGCTTTCAACTGACTATCTCCATAGATAGAGGATGCTCCTCCTTCTCAGGTCGGGATGGGATTCTAACTACTAAATAGTCTCTTCCCACCTGAGGGGAAGAGACGAGATAATTAGACTTTCTATGACATTTCATCATAAGTAGCGATCATCTTCTATTCTACGGCTTAGAGGTCGAGTTAAGTAAAGACCCTCCGTAAGACCTCCTAAAGAGGAGAGAAGAGAATTAGCATTTCATCTAAGGGGCGAAAGCCAGGGTTATTGGATTTCTTATTAGTTTCGTCTCCCTTAAGGGAGTAGGATCAGACTCAATTAGAAGGCATTGCTTCCTTCGGATCATAATCTCTTCTACGGCTGCCCTCAGTCGGAGGGGATTTGGGCATTGGCATTGAGGAGCTTTCCTAACTAGTAACGACAGCCTATTTATACGACTATACCTTCTATAGCTTCCAGCTAAGCTGACCGTTTTGCATTTCTTCCCTAGCTGTCTCACGAAGGCGTCAAGAGAGTTGGCTTTCTTGCAGCTTCCTTGCTTTCTACATCAATACTTGACTAGCTTTAGACTTCCTGGGAACGAAATTACTAACGATCTCCGGCTTTCGTAACTATTTCGAATGCGGGCTGATCTTGTCGAAATGCTCTAGTCTCCTGTTCTAGTAGTTCAGTGACCCGGGTTACGAACTCAATCAATAGGCTTGTGTCAATTAGAAAAACGAACTTCCTTTCCTACCGTCCTGTAAAGAGAATCAATAAGGCGTGGGGTCTATAAGCTTGTGACTTGATCCGCTAGCGCAGGTTCCTTGCGCTACAGGGATTTCACATCCATTTTTTGAGGGGTCGGACTACGCGGAGTCAGAGAGGGGTAGTTGATTGGATGACGTTATTATGACAATCAAATACCGCTGCACCTCTATATATGTATATGTATGTGCTTTAGCCCCGGGGCGGAGACACTTTCTAGTTATGAATCGGGAATGGGCGATGCTTGGTTACAATTTCGAATCCGTTATTATATGTTTGCTCTTGTTTTTGATGTTTTTCTTTATCCATGGGCAATGATTTTCGATGTCTTAGGGGTATCCGTATTTATAGAAGCTTTCATTTTCGTGCTTATCCTAATTGTTGGTTCATGGCGAAAAGGAGCATTAGAATAGTCTTAATTCTTGAATATTTAGACAATAAAAAAAAAAAAAAAAACATTGAGACAGTTCTGAATTCCATTGACTTTCCCTTACTTGATCGAACAACCCAAAATTCAGTTATTTCAACTACATTAAATGATCTTTCAAATTGGTCAATACTCTCCAGCTTATCTATGGTACCAGTTGTTGCTTTGCTTCATTAATAGGATCACGATTCGACTTTGATCGCGATCGAGTCCTAGACAAGCAGACCTCCTTTTAACAGCTAACAGCAGGCACAGTCAAAATGGCTACTTCTTTAGATGAGCAAATGCCTGAACCAAAATAGGTTATTGCTATAGGAGCCTGTACAATTACAAGGGTACCGATTCTTATAGTATATAGTCTATAATTATATAGAGCTGATTCAATTGCAAACACTGGGTATGAATGCTAGTCTTGCTAAATCCATTTCATTGCCTTGCTTTGAAGAACTAGGCTTAGAGCTGAGCTAGACCCCTAACTTACTTCGGAATGATTTAGAGAGCTCCGAATCAGGCTTTTGGAGTGGTGGCAAGCAGGGCCAAAAGAGAAAGTCCAATCTGACCCTAAGCAGATGCTTTTGACATCTTATTCCCATCCGCTTTCAGACATTGAATGATTATGATTTGTCACATAGAACAGCTGTCATCCATCATTGTTCATTCCGTCTCCTAACTAACGGCACACTGTCTATATCTCTATATTGCAATGTGAAAAGTGAAATGGTAGCTCAAGAATCAGTCCTCCTTGCCTTGTATGTTTGAAGCATATCATATAGCTATCCGGCCAGTTTAATCATAGTTCGTGAAAGGGGTCAGGTCAGGTCGAAGGTGAGACAAAAGACATGCATGAGAGAAGGACATGTTTGAAGGGAAGGAGTAGTGTACCAAGAATGGAATGAAGGTCTGAGGCCAGGGCAATTGACCTTCGCTAATCTCTATCCGCAACTCGAAAAAAACCAACCGCACTTCATGCCAAATCAAATGCAACTGATTCAAGAATCATTGAAGGTGCTGGAGCGTGACGCCTTTTCGACTTCCAGCTGAGGTAGCCAAGTCGGACGAGCAATTGAACACGGGAAAGGGGCAAGCACATTGGCATTCTCAAGATTGATCCCATTCTATCAATACAAAACAATCGGCCCCAACCCGCTCGACCTCAGTGAGCGAACCCTATTTATTTAAACTATGTGTCAAGGGATTAAATAGGTTCCTTCGTTGAAAGCTGTCCCGTCTAAGACGGCTACACGGGCATCTTCGATATTTGCGAATTTGTCTCGTGAGTTCTTTTGGGGTGCTCTGCCATTTCAGGGTTCTCCATTATGGACTTCCGTAACTCGCTTTCCTTTTGATACAATGAATGATGAGATTTCACGCCAGTCCAAGAAGGAATGTTTGACTTTTACTCAGTTGTTAATACCAACTGACCAACAACCGAAAGTCCGCTATTCTTGATTTGACTCAATCAACTCAGGAAATAGCTTAATTACTTGCTTGTAGTAGCTGCTATCAGAAAAGAAGAAATTCTATTTAAGACAGCACCTTTAGCTACGTTCCGTAAACCGAAGTCCTTATGCCGATCGTGCTCCACACAGAACTGCTACAACTGCTATATTCTTTAAGCCGGAAGGTACGTGAGCTGCACATTCCTTTTAGTAAAGATAGGCCGTGAACCAAGTCAAGACTAGGATAAAAAAGTACTATACTAATAGTAAAGGGTCAGACCAACGTTCGAATAGGGAGGCTTCGAAAAGGGATATTCGAAAAAGATAGTGCGGACTAAGGAGACCACTCCTTCACGTGAAAATGAATCCTTCAGGCTTACAAGCAAATCGAAAACAAAGAACGAAGAGGCATTGCCTTCAGGCTGAACTAGAACCAATAAAGAAAGCAAATCTATAGTATAGCAGCTCAGGCACACTTCTTACAACCTACAACCCGCGAAAGGGAGTTCAGGCACAAGAGGACAATGATTGACAGGAATTCAGGAAATGACTTCACCCTAGATAGAACTCCAAGAGAGACTTTCTTTCGCTGGATTGACCAAGAAAAAAGACAGCTGCTAACAGCAGGAAATATGCTCTTTAAGAAAGAAAGAAGGTACGGTCGAAGAGAAGGAGTCACAAACCTTCAACTCATCGAGGAAAAGGCAATCTTCTCTTTCGCTCTCTATTCGATTTGCTCTTGACGTAGTGGCTACCACCCATTTCTCTAAGACTAAGATCGATAGACGAATGCGCCCCGTGATGAAGAGAAACTTCTTAGTCCCAGAGTCTTGTAACTCACTTTGTCTTGAAACTCAGCGCTGAAAGCCCAGTCAGCTAAGGAAGCTCAGTCAGTTGATAGATGTAACACTAAGCCAATCTGGAAAGTTGAGTAGAATCAATAAACTGGCATACCTTTAGGCATACCTTGAATCTAGCCTACAATCCGATCTTTCTTCTCTTAGTAAATTGATAGTCGTCACTGAGCTATGCTTCTTTGTTGAGATCGCTTGCCTACGCTATCGGGTGCAGTGAGTGCTCTGAATGATGAGTTACTTGTTCAGCGAAGCGGGTCGCCTTTCCCCTTGTTCGGACGTAGCTCTTGCACACTATTGCTACTATTGCTAGTGGTCTATTCTTTGATTGATGTGCTGCTTTCAATACGTCTTGAAGGACTAGCAGTTGCAATGGTTCATGTAGCCAGACCCATTGACTATTCTACACGCTTAGCGAATGCTGGCAAAGAATCTCACCCCCGTCCTATGTTCTTGTCGTCTACTCAGGAAGAACCCAACCAATACAGTTCGCTGGGCCTTCCCAACTTGACTAGTGAGCACTGCTCGACTATAAGAGCTTGCAATGCTATCTATACAAAGCGAGCACTCATAGCGTAGTCGTTCTTGTTCGTTGTCGTAGTGAGCTAGTTGGGCTCCGTTACGCTTGCTTTCGAGCCTTCTTTATATTAGAAAGGAGCGTCCTAAGACCTAAGACGAGGATAAGGAAGTTTCATATGGGGCCGGGGGATACACCTACGAATGAGTGGTTCAGTCCTGAAATAATTGGACTAACCTTCAATAATGACTTCCGCAACATCGACATGATGGTGACACCTTTTACATAAGGAATGCACCCTAAGGTGTCAATCTAAGGGTCTCGTGTTAATCCTTCCATTAACCGAGTGGGGTTGACAGTAGTATACTATCCTCTCTTAGACCAGGGATCCTGTCCCATGGACGGCCCAAAGAGAAGCAAGCCACCATTGTTGCCCCTTTTGGGATACATCTTGACCTTGCGATCAGGACGTACACAGCATGACATGCTGTACGTAAACCGTTTTCACGGTACGCCCCGCTGGAGTGAATCCTTCAATTAATTTCGTTATCATTTGAATTTCTCATACCTATCTCTTTGATCATGGGCTATCAAGATACACTCATACCCACCTAAGAAAGGTGGGATTCTATCTCCCACCAGACTGCCTATCCAGATTACCATACTCACTAAGAGACTTGATTGCTTCCTATCCATTTCTTGCTTACTCTCCCTTTCTTGCTTGTTCTTTTTCTACATTTGCTTCCTCCGCACTCAATGAACAATCAGATGCGGGATTACCTGTAGATTGCGGTGTGCTTGTCTTGGTTGATTTCGCATATCTCTTTCTTGTTCTTGGGCAAGCTGCTCTTGCTCAAGTGGAATCAGTTGCAGTTGGCATATATAAATAAGTAGAAGATCCTGTCTTCTTTTATTAAGGAATTTCTAGAGAGGAATCCCCTGGCCTTAGCTCATCTAGCCGTAGCTCATTGGGCGGATTGCTTTGAATAGCCAAAGTCTTTTGAAAGAGAAGAATCGACATTCTTGGATTAGGCTGGTGCTATCTCTTATTTAAGAGAAATAATAAGGAGAAAGGCTGCCTTAGGTTTAGGAGTTTCGAGTTATCTCTGCTTTCATAGCCTAGTTTCGTAGCCTTGGTGCCTAGCCTTCTGCTTCTGATCCCGGGAGAATAAAATAATAAGAATGGCTGTTGTTGAATCAGCTGTGAAAGACGCTCTTGCCTCAGTTGATGTTGGTGGAATAGACCCCTAAGCCCATTCCGTCTCTCGCTATGTCCTTTCAAGCTTTACAGACTGCCCATTAGCGGTCCAGTTTAGCAGACCCACCCAGAGGCCTCATTCATCTTAATACTACCCAAGCCCCTAAGTAGAATTCTTGGCATCATAGAGGCATGGTCTAGTTTTGACTACCTCTGGTATTCTATCATTCTTTCCTATCTTTTGAGTGTGATAAGTCTTGCAAGTCGTATACGGTCTATTTCCTTCAAGAAGCCGAGTTGGCATAAGGTAGTATTGAAGACTATTCCCTATGAAAAGTAGGGCTTAGTCAGCGGCAATGGCTTTTGCAATTCCTTCTTTATCTGTCTTCTCTGGGTAAGCTGCCGTGCCTGTGTCAGCAGCGCTATAAAGGATCTCTTTTCAGTCTGCGATTGGTCCCTCAGTTGATGTTGGTGGAATAGACCCTATGGGAGCCCCGTGAAGGCTAATTTCTCTGTCCGGCTATCCCCCCTATGTCACCAATTGTTGCAACGAGGGTGACGTCATTGAGGCCCTCAAGGACATGCTTAGCAAAGGTATGAGAAAATGTCGCCAGTTCTATAAAGTAAAGGGCTGGAGAGTATAAGAGCGCACTTTGGGACTGAAAAAGATGACTCATATTCTATTGGGAATTATCCGTCTTCTTGTTTTTACTAGGATTCTTAGTTGACGCTGATGGTTTAGCCACGTGTGGCTAGCTTTGAAACCACTTGTCTCCCTCTTATCAAAGGTTGCTCCAGAAAATAGAAATCCTGATGTCGGTGCCGGTATAGGCTTGATCCAGTTACGCAAGGTCTGGCATGTGTCCTTGATAAGGGCTCTACGCCAGGGCTTCCATAAACTTATGCACTCCTCTTTGGTGATAGTGACCCTAGGCCATGGACCTTTCTTCTCTGAGTCCGCAGATGCTTCCGTCAGACTTGGCCTCCTCCATGCCTCCTTTCTTCTTCATCATCCGAGCGATCGGAGGGTTCTCCTTAAAAAAAGGGTATCCTTTCAAGATATGTCACCCCAACCAGTTGGGCCAGTTGGGATTGGGGGGCATTAGTGATCCCTTCCACAGGTTCTATGTCTATAACCTGGGACATATCATGACAGCCAAAAAAATCTCCCGATGAGCGGCGTTTACACTTCTTGGTGCTACGAGAGAGGAGATCATCCTCTTCGGTTAGGTGAATCAGTACCGTCGCTGGCTTGCTTTCTTTCAACTGAGCCCGGCCTTCACTTTAAAAGAAGATTTGGCCTCTAATGGACCACCAATTGAACAAGCAATTGGGCTACCACGCTAATCCGCCTTCGTTGATTGAGCTGCTCCCCACCTTTGAAATTGAGATGCGGAGCGTGAAGCCAAAGACATTCCAAGTACTAAAATGACAAGCAGAAGTAGGAGCGATAGCCACATACTATGATTATGAATAAAAGGCCCTAGCCAACCCCAGTCAAGGGTAGGCGGAAGAAGGGGTATTCTACTCAAAGACCGGTCGGAAAGGGAAAATTCTATCCTGCCTGATTGATCACCGGCGTCGAATGCAATCTTTTCATTATCCTCGATTACCGGCATAGAATGGATGAGCGCTCATGAGTTCCCACTATCGAATCATCTCAGTTCCTATTCCGGGCATTGAAAGCTGAAATCAAAAGACATCAAGGCCTAAGTTAGGCTGCGCTGCCGCATTAATGAGTCGATGCTGTTAAGGCTTTACGAGGTGTAGATATCTACCCGGCTAAATCTCATTGCTATTTCACGAATTGGATTCGAACCAATCAAAACCCTAACGACAAGCGAACGAGCATCTTCGGGGACTAGCTCGCATGATAAAGAAACCTTTGAACTTTGAACTAAGATAGGAATGAAGAGAAGATCAAAAAGGCCATCATTAGGGCTAAAGGCTAATACCTTGTTAGTGATGTAAAGAAAAGAAAGAGATGGACCTAGCTCTCTACTTGCCAATCAAATCCCTGCCTAAGAGACTGCTTAAATGAAAGCAACTACAATTGGCACAGGCTCGCAAGGAATTTACACTCGATTAAGGGCCCTATCTATATTATATATTATATATGGTAGGGTAGGACTAAAACTATATGCCTTGAAAACCGGCTTGAAAAACGGATTGCCTTCGATTTTCTCATATGAGATTGAATCAATTCTTCGAGTTGACCAGAAATGGCATTTTTTTTTAGTGGAATGGCCATCCAACTTCGAAAAAACCTCGATCTGAAGTAAAACACAGCAGCAGAAGGAATTTAAAGATCGTAGCGTATAAAATAGAACATAGTTCGATACAGTAAAGTAACCCGTCGGATATGATGACACGGTAGGCAACAACGGATGCCACGTAAGATGAGGAATCATCACAAGCAACATTTGAATGCGTCGGCTCCCTTATTACTGAGAATGCCCTTCTTTTGGTAGCTACTGATTACTTCAAAACACTTCATAACTAAAGGAACCTACTGCGTTCTGGGCGGCTGAAGAACTGATCCAACGGATGCTGCGATGACTTGTTAGTCAGTCCTATAGGGCTGGATCAGCTATTCTGGAGATGACTTTGGCTCGTAAACTGTGCGGGGGTAGGACGAAACAAGAAGTGCGTGCCGAACTCACGAGGGACTGCCAAATACTTTTACTTTTCTTCCCGCCCGGAAGGCTGGTTTTCCTTGCTCTTGAGCCTGCTTCTGTCAGGTATCAGAAAGAATGCTCAGATTGTAAGAAAAAACCTCAATCAAACCTATAGGTGTCATTACCAACCCGTAGGTGCATTAGACATAGGTGCATTGAATGAGCCCCACCGGCCAGAGGTGCATTAGGTGTACGAGTACTCCAACCATCCCATCGGTGTATCAGTACTGCTCACCACTATTATATATTATACAATATAAAGTAGCCACGCACCCAAGTTAGAATCGCACCTGCCAGTCATGGGTGCCATCACGCCGAAAGGAGAAGGCAGCACCCCAGTCGTACTAGCCACTCCATCAGGCATCAGGTGTATCTCTGGAATGAGATGGAATGATGCTCTCGATCTTCAGGTGCACTAGTAGCTCAGGCCGGTAGGTGCAGCACTACAAAAGAGGGTGGTTCAGTCCTTGGAGGTAGAAGCAGCCAGTCCTCGCACCAGCAACAGCAATAAAACCTCTCCCCATGGCGCAATCGATCCGCAGATCCACCCCATGCGCTCTCCCCAAAAACCAGTACTCCGGAGCCCGTTGGTGCAATATTCCCAGCCGGAAGGTAGCATCATCTCATCTTCCCAGTACAGTATTAGCCCAGTACCAGTACACCCAATAGCACGAGTAGCAGCATCTCAGCCGAGTAGAAAAACCTCTCTAGTGTTGGTGTACGCATCTGTTGGTGGTTAAGCCTTTGTGACTAGCTCTGTAAGCTATAGGTTTTTTTCTCCCCAGTGCAGTAGGACGGGTGGTGTAATGACTCTTTCTGTCCCGCAAGAAAGTAGGAATCAAAACCTTGACCGGTCAAACTCTTGAAAGCTGTCCCAAGCCGGTCTGTTCACAAGGATGTTAGCTCTTTTGCACGAATCTGCTCTTATGGAATCGGTTGTTAGAGAATCCACTTTGTTGAATCAGCTGAGAACGGAATAACCGCTGTTACAGTATCCGCTGTACATGACAAGAAGGAGTAAGCGCTCTTTGCATGTTAGCATACGGCAAAAAATGCTATAGAATAAGGTTCTTGGCCTTAGAATTCTAAGAGGTGGAAGGAGATTCTCACTTAGGGCCTTAAATGAAAATAAACTCGCTCTACAACTTCGAAAACGAGAAAGAGAATAGAAGACAAAGAGATTCATCATTACTAACGATTGATTCCGCTCTTACACAGAAATGAAAGACGGACAAGACTGAGGAAGCTGGAATCGCTCCTCACAGGTTATGGGATGCTATCGAGGACGTTGCCCATGGTCTTTCTTTACCTTTTTCTTATCGCAGGTGAGATGAATGATATTATATTGCAGTGTCCCATGAGAAAGGTTGAGCGTTAGCGATGTAGAGTTTACAGACTCTAAAAGAAGAGTCGACAGACGAAGAGTGAGTTGGAGAAGTAGAGTTGATAGACTCTGGGTTTAGAAGGCTGAGTGTAACGAAGAGCATATCAGCCGGAAGGAAGGGGCTAAGGGCATCCAAAGTCAAAGCTCTATTATCATCAAGAACTCTGCGACTGATCTCTTTAAGGAGTGAATGACTCTTGGGTATAGGTCATGAACGGTTTCAAAGTCTCAGGTAGCTCTAAAGGAGAGGTTCTTACCGTACTGCCTCAATCACCTTCTTAAGAGAACTTGAAGATTGACTTCTTCTTTGCTTTCCCGAAAGCCTATTCAAAATTCGACAGGGGAAAGTCTAGTAAAGCAGTCTTCTTTCAAATAGTAATTCCAAAAATGTGCCAAAGAAATGGTTGAATATAGTTGACTAGGGTAGAAGACTTTCAGAAAGGTTACACCCCTGATCTCATTCTCTCTATCTGAGATAGAAATGTGTAGCTAGGAGATAGGAGATATGTTATGCTACTCTTGACTGGGTTGGCTCTACCTCAACATATGGTTTTTTGCCCGCTTTAGAATACCAGCGGGAGAACCAGAGCAGAGGAAGAGAGTCGATTGCTTGGCTTGGTATCGCTTGGAAACCAGCTTAGAATTAGAACGAGAATGAGAACAAGAAGTAGAATAGAAGAAAGACGGAAGGCAGTTTCAGAATTCTCACTCCCGGAACACTTCCTAAAAAACCAGGCGGGGGCAAATCTCCTATTGTTCTTACAGAATAAGCTCTTCTTGTTCGCTTCGCATGAAGCAAAGCAGTACTTGCTGCGAATACCTTCTTCCGGGAATGCCACTTGATCAAATAAAGCAACTGACATAATTGATGCATCTCATGCCCTCTTTGATTGAATGGCTTGTTCAAGAATGGATTGCGAAAGAATAAGCTCTTGGTGAATCCGGACAAATGCTATCGAATCAGCTGCTTGAGAATACCCTACTTCTGGTTCAGTCACAGTTAAGAAGAAAAGAATAGGTTTTTAGAGGAAGACAGAAGGAAGTTTCGAGAGCTTAGATCCTGAGAAAGATATCGAAGCAGCGGACCTTAGAAGAAGACAGGAAAGGATGAGATGGCATCGAATGCACTCTTGTAAGGGATTGTGCCAGAAAAGGTATTCGTAGGACTAGCATTCGTAGTAGGAAAGGGAGTCCATCTTTCATTTCGCATCAGTATTGGAGGAGGTTATGCCGTAGCTGTAGCAGTAGCTCTCACTGGTCTTTGAATGAAAGCAGGAAGATCCATTCGAATCGGATTGATGCTAAGGAATCCGCGTCCCTATCCCTTGAACTGTTGATGTGAATAGTGCCTCACCAAAGACTTCATGCCAAAGGAGGAAGCAAATGACATACTTAACCTTAACATAGTAGCATGGGACTCGACGGAAGGATCAAAGCTACCACGAGCAAAGCTATTTGAGATTTCTTTAGAATCCTAGATTTTCCTCAATAGGAACGGAACTGAAAACAGTTCTAGTACGCCAGCCGATCTTCTGCGGATTTCCCGATAACGCTGGATGAGGTCTTAGGGAGTTTAGTTCCTGCGATGACCAGTAGCCCTTCTCTTCTATTTATCGATTCAAGGTCCCGCCAAAGCTTAGGTAAAAGCCCAATAAAACAGAAAAGAAAAAGCAATGACTATACTTTGAGCCCAGCGAAAGTTTCAGTTTCAGGCAAAGAAAAGGCATTTTAGGTTAGGAAAGAGTCATTCATGTAATGTCCGCCTAGAAGTTCAAGATAAATTCATTCTTTTCAGGTCAGAATCTGATTGATTTTGCCCTCCCTCAAGTGGTATACCCAACCGACATGTGATATTGTATTTTAGAGATTGTCTCGGGGAAGAAAGGAACTGAGAGAACAGAAGAACTTGATCTTAAACAACCATATGCTATTTGAATATCTGCTTTTGACTTTGAGGGCTGGTTTCAGGAAATGAGAGCATTGACATGAAATCTGGCATATTCTCTTACGAAATTGAGTTCTTAGGTCTCAAAGCCTGATTGATGCGTTGTTACATCCACTGACTAAAAGAACTAGCCTTTTGTAAAGAAATTCCAGGTAAAGTCCATTTATAAATCTCTAGTGTAGTGGCTGGCTGCTTCCTCTACAACTACATCATAAGAAGAAGAAGAAGGCAAAAGGGGAAGGCGAACCCGAAATCCGACCTGGCTGACTTGATTGTTTGTTGAGCTTGCCTATTTCCTTGCAAGCAAGTGATTTCAAACCTTGTGTTCTACGCTTTAACTGGAACCAGTGCTTTTAGAGTGACTTTCCCAACCTAGGCTAGGAGAAGGCAGTAGGAAAGTCTTGGTTTCTGGCTAAGACATACGATCGATCAGGTGAAAACGACTTCTAAGAAAGGGGCGGCTTCTTTCTTTTGTTTAATTTAATTAC